CCTTGCCAACTATAATAGTTGTGGCCATGGCCCGAAGGAGCCTTAAGCACTTGTACAATGCTCAAGTCAGGGCTCCATCCTACTCGTTGCCCAGAGCCTTGACTTTCTATTAGAAGAGGGTTTAAACTATTTTGAGGGAAGGGAAAAGGAGTCTCTTTCCTCGCCCGATGGTAGAGGTCGATCCCCTATCAACTTCGGTTATCACCTTCCGTGCCTCCTTGCGGTCCTTCTATTTAGCTTTTCCTCGGACTTTAGAGCTAGTTGATAGGCCACTTTCCACATCCGATGCATCGAGATTTCATCTTGGATTTCTAACCTCAAGCCCTATCAAGCAAGGGATTCTTCGTCGGATTCGTTCAAGCCATTGCGAAATAAACAATTGGTAGAACTCCGAAACTTGTTAGGAGTAGGGGCTTTCTTGTACGCTTCTCTCCCCACTATCCTTTAATTTAAATCGAAGTGGAACCTTTGGAACAAGCTTTGGGTCTAATCGGCGGGTAGAAATTTATCCCGAAACCTCGATCGCATCTTGTCCCATGTACTTCCCTTTGCCTTTCCGCTCACGCCTTGCTTGGACTTGATCCCACAAAATGTTGGCATGGCCAGTGCTCAGGAATTTCATCTTCGCACACCTCGGATAGTTCTTTCCAATCAAAGAACTTCTCTACGCTACTTAGCCAATCAAGAAAGTCCTCAGGATGCAATCGGTCATGGAAATCGGGAACGTCCACTTTGATCTCACGATCTCCTTGATCTCGATGCCCTTCTAAGGCCCGGATCATGAAGCTCTCCGGTACCTCAACCAACAAAGGAAGTGGAATGCTCGACATGCCAAATGGGTTTCCTACTTGCAAGAATTCACTTTTGTCCTTCAACACAAGTCCGAGGCAGCTAACAAGGTAGCCGATGCTTTCAGCCGCAAACATACCTTGTTTTCCACACTATCTTATGAAGTTACCGGCTTTTAAGTACTACCTAAGCACTATGGTTCGGATTCCTACTTATAAAAAGTGATATAAGAACTCCCGGATACTCCAAACAGCCTTTATACACTCTTCAATGGTTATCTTTTTCGAGGTAACTCACTATGTGTGCCCGAGGTATCTCTACGCCTACAAGTTCTAGCCGAACTTCATAATGGTGGACTTTGTGGCCATTTTGGGCAAGACAAGACCGAGGCTCTAGTTTGTCAAAGATACTATTAGCCTTCATTACAAAGGGACGTGCGAAAGTATGTGAAAAGCTGTGTGGTGTGCCAAAGGGCTAAGGGTCAAAGACAAAACACCGGCCTCTACCAACCTCTTCCGATACCCAATGCTCCATGGGAGGACATCTCAATGGACTTTGTTCTTGGTTTGCCTAAGACTCGAGGTGGCTATGATTTCATATTTGTGGTTGTTGACCGGTTCTCCAAGATGGCCCACTTCATCCCATGTAAGTGCATTACCGATTCCTCTAATGTTGCCACTTTGTTCTTTCGAGAAGTAGTTCGATTGCATGGGGTGTTTAAAACTATCACTTCTGATAGAGACACCCGTTTTGTGGGTCACTTTTTTAAGATCTTATGGAGGATCATGGGAACAACACTACACTTCTCTAGTGCCTACCACCCCCAAACCGATGGACAAAGCGAGGAGATGTAATCCAATTGGAAACCTTTTGAGAAGCTTAGTAGGTGAACATCCAAGACTTTGGGACACGGTCCTACCACAAGCTTAGTTTGCATAAAAGAACTAAAAGAACCGCTCCACCGGAAAGTCCCCTTTTGAGGTAGTATATATATGGTAGAGCACCTCCTCTTATCTTAGACCGACTCTCCATGCCTCACCCGACCTTGGCTGGCCTATGACTACTGATTCGGTGCAAGCGGCGCTCCTTCCTTTCTTCATCCTTGTTTTGTTTTTCGGTCGGTGAGTTCCTCTCCCGGTGGTCGAGTTACTTCGTTTCTTAGGGGCGAATGGACAAAAGAGGGACTGGGAGGGACGGGGAATCAAGGTCGTCCTATCTATTCAATCACAGATTTCGAGAGAGAAGGTGCGGGGCAAGACCCACCATCTGATCTGAGCAGCTTAAGCCCACCTACTGTCGAACGGAGTCAACGAAAGCTTCTATTTCAACGCATGTCCGGGCGGGAAGGAACGATGAACGAACGAAGCAGATATAGTAGGGAACTCAATCAGTGCTTCTGAAGAGGCGAGGAGTGGAGTTCAGGGATCCATTTTAAGAAGCCCCCGGTATGGGGGGAGATCAAACAAAAGGGGGTATGTTAGTCAAATAGAGGGGTCTCCCGGGGGCCTAGTCCACGGCTGTAGCCTTAAGCGTCTAAGGGCTGTCATTCTTGTATTGGGCGAACTAAAGCGTTAAATAGCGCCCTTTAGTGGCGTGCAGGGAGTAGTCGTCTTGTTGCTGGTAGGTGCGACTATGTGAGTTGACAACAATACACTGCGGTATGTGTGAGTCCTTAACGGCCTTTAGTGATCCGAAGGAGCAATTGGGGTTACTTCAGACTGGCTTCCTCCCATATACCCCCGTTGACTGTGCTTGCTTATGCTTACTTTGAGTACGCTTGACTTTGTCTGGGTTCGTCTAGCTTTGCATTTCTTGCCTTGGACTCAGCCCAGCTTTGCATCCCCTTTAAAGCTCCTTTCACCCTGGTCCCATTCTTGTCATTTACTGAGCCATTTTGATAAATGAAATACTTTCTCGGTATATGAGATATAAAGTATTTCGGTTTCAAATGTCCTTTTCGAGTTCAATCGTCGTTTTCATTCAATTGCTGCTAAGCGCTATATTCGCATGACTGAATCGAATTGCGAATGCTTGCTCAGGAGTGAGATCTTTTTTTAATCATTTTGCCAAACTATTCGAATGAAATGAGTTACGCGCCAAAGCAACTAAGTGAAGGGCAAGCGGAGGCAGCTTCTTCGTGCTATAAGTGGGCGTGCCAGATAAAACTATATACGTCGTTTTTAAGCCCCTACTCCTATAAAGGCAGGCTGCCCCATTGATCGCCGCTCCACCACTGGACTTTTTGTCTTCCTTTGAGACTATCTTTTTTCCTGGAAGAGCAAAAAGCAGGACACTGTATCCAAATCCAGTGCAGAGGCAGAATACTGGGCTATGTCTGCAGCCACTAGTGAAGTGGTTTGGTTACGCAGGCTTCTATCTGATCTGGGGATTCATCTCACCGCTGCAAGGCCTCTTCATTGTGACAATAACGGCCCTATTCAGATTGCAACCAACCCTGTATTTAATGAGCGTACCAATAATAAACGAAGTGGCCTTACTCATTTAGGGCGCTTCACTCCCGAGAAGTGCTTGGATTAAAAGACAGCCCTTTATTTCGTCCGACCTTCAGATTGCAGATTTGTTCACCAAGTCTCACACTCGTGCTCGGCATGAATTCTTTTTGGGCAAACTCGAACAAATGAGAGGTCAAGAAGCTCGAGGATCAGGCAACTCAGACAAGAAAAGGAGGCCATCGATGCTATGATATCCAGCATCAAGGCCGAAATCCCAAGGCTGAGAATTACCGAGCAGTTGCCCACTTCTACCTGACGGTAGAACCTCGTCTTAAGGCGAAAATAAAAGAAGTCCGCGAGAGTTTTGAAAAGACGGTCTGTTCCCTTAACCCTTTTTTGGCTTTTTGGGAACGTCATACGTGGGAAGCACTTCGGCTACCTTATCGCAAGGGTTTCGATGAAAAAAAGCATCCCCACTAAATCAAGAGTTTAGATGCCCGAACATCTAAGAAGATTGAATCAGGAATAAGTGGGTGATCTCTTGAAGAAGGGCCTAATTAGGCCAAGTAAGAGTCCATGGTCCAGCGCTGCAAAATACGTCAATAACAGAAATGAGCAAGAAAGGGGAATGCCAAGGTTAGTGATAAACTAGAAACCCCTTTCAGAGGCCCTCCAGTGAATTAGGTAGCCCGTACCTAATCGACAAACAAACACTTTTTCGTTCGTAAGCACTGAGCGAGCCGCCTTGTCTACGAAGCTTCGCTGCTCCGCCTGCAGCAGTTCCTTATTCTTTCATTCTTGAATAGGAGAGGCCTTCATCAATCAATCTTCAGTCACATTCCATCCCCAAGCAAAGCACTTCATAACTTGCTCTGGTAAGATCGGCTCATTAACAAAAAAAATGGACTCATTTCACTGGATCAGCTACGACCGTTGCTAGGTTAGGGACAGCTCCGAAGAATGGAAGGAAGACGGATCCGTTTCTTTAAACAGCTGTCCAGACTTCCTCGGCTGCTCCTCCTCGATCGATGCGGCCCCTATTCCTTCCTTATTCATTATAAGAGAATCAACGGCTTGCTTGCCGTCGCAGCTAAGGCTAAGCGGGGCTAGGCCCTAACTTCCATTCAGAAATATGCATTTATCACCCTGGTTTTGTTCCCTCAGGAATTGTCAGCCCCGGACCAAAAAAGTAACAGATGCTCGCAAGACTCCCGAATTCACCCCATTTTTGTCGAACTTACATTGCATCCAGAGGATAACGGGAACCACCTGAGAGAAGCCGACGGACACCCGGAATAAATTAAAGAGCACTCCTGCTCGATAATTGAATGAGCAGCGCCGGCAGAACGATTTCAAAGAGCACCAATTCACTGATATTGAAAGCAAAGCGCCTTTTGAATCAAAATAGCGGGGGCCTTGCTCAAATGGATGATTGATAGTTTTCGATAAGAAGAAAGGTGTTGGTCTGTCTTATCCTATGATAAGAACATTCAAACCATATCGTAGCATGCGTATGGAAGAAAGGGCTTCTCAATAGGAATTCTTGGCCCCAACCCATTTACCACCTCTCATCCCAAATCTGTCTCTTCCTGCATTTGTGTAGCCAGCCTTTTATCAAGATGAGGTGCTTCGGAAGACGCTTTCGGGCCCGAATTCAAATGAGTGGTCGACAAAAGGAACTTTCTTAGTGGAATTTGTGGAAACCGTCCCGTCCGCTGGCTCCTGTTCGGACGTCCTCCTTTTCACAATAACCCCTTTGTTGTGAGATACGGTGCTTTCCCATCAGGGGTTCGGAGCTTTTCAACAGACGGGGATAATCTTGGCCTATTGAATGAGCAATTCAATCCAAAATAGATCGTCAATTATATGCTATCAATCCATATTTAGTTTATATTATGATACGAATCCGACGATCTGAGTTCAAGCCGTTGGAATAGGTTCGACAGTGGATCACAAGTCCTTGGCGATCTCATCTATCTAATGAATGGAGGTCACTATAACTATAATAAGGGTCAGGGTCAGCCCTGCATGCACTCCCCTTCTCCTCAACAGGAATCTCGCAAGGCCCTTCCATAGAGAGTTTCATTAATTGGCGAAAAGCCCATTCAGTGACTTCGGCACATATCTGGGCCTTATCAAGATGGGTGGCCGAAAGATGTCTGTTGTGATCTAGCCCCATCCTTCTCCTGAAAAGGGCTTAAGAAGATAGTGCCGACTTACTGATCTGACGGGTCGTGTCTGAGACGAACTGGCCATCAGATCTGATACTACCTCCAGGGCTCTTTGAAGAGTTTAGCACTCCGCCCTTTTGTCGCTGTAATGATAGGATGGATCAAAAAAGGGAGAGAACGCATCAGAGTTGGAAGGGAGCCCCCGGGTTGTTAGCTAAGCAACCTATGGCATTGGTCGTTCCTTCCTCTGATTGACCTCCAGTTTCTATAGTTATGCTAACTGCTTAGGAATGAAAAATCGGAGTTGCAGGGTCCCCGTCGATGCGATTGATTATAATCATTATACGTAATCAGTGGATCGAATTTCGGAGATATTTTTAGAGATGATATAAATAAGAGGAGAAATTGACGGAAAGATCTGGGAGGACCGACCACCGCTAACGAACTCTTGTCGTGTCGGATTGTTTGGAGCACGTTTCTAGTAGGTACGGTGAACCGGGAGCTCCACTCTTGGAAGAACGGAAAATCACTTTATGCAGAGGTAAAAAAAGAACTCACACCCTAACCTGCATCCTATCTTTTTCTGTCACCTGCGATCAGCTTGAGGGATTCAAAAAGGTACTGTTCTTCGATCGTTGATTGTATCCTTTGTCGATTTACTGAAATGGCTGATTCAGCTCAAGTGATATCCGTCAAGCTCAATGAAAAAATGATTCCTTATGGAAAGTCCTAATATAATAGAATCTTTTTTTCCTGGGAAAAGATCTTTTGAAATACAATGATTAGCTACAAAAGGACTTTTGTTTAGTGAACGTGTCACAGCCAATTACTCCTTTATTTCAATATATATATAATTTTTTTATTTCCATTTTCTTTTTTTTTTTTAGGATTCAATCCAGCCGCAGGTTTCCCTACGGCTAAACCAATTCCAAGGGAGGATACCGGAGCACAGTTCGAATCCGGGTTAGAAGCAAATGCGACCTCCTTCGCCCCCCCTATGTGCTGAGAATAAGAGGAGTCAGAAAGTGAAAGTCATTTCAGCTTCTCAACACATTGCTTGTGTGAAGACTGGTGAAGATGGAATGTGAGGAGAACTGAAAGAAGCCTTGAAGGGTCCCATTATTCCCTCAGCACCTCAAGGGCTCTCCAGGTAGAGGCATCCTGTTTGCCTCACATGGACACCTTCATATATCGGCCTACTCCGATGCGGATTGGGCTGGATCTCCGGGTGATCGGAGGTCTACTACTGGCTACTGCACTCTTATTGGAGGCAATCTTGTCCCTTAAACAAAAGAATCAGAAGCAAAAGTTGCCAGATCTAGTGCCGAAGCTGAGTATAGGGCTATGGCCCATGTCGACAAGGGTTTAAGGCTTTCAAGTAGAGCCTTCGTATATTCCTTAATAAAAGGTTTTCCAGTTTTCTTTTTCAGTATTCTCCATCTTGAAACTTATTCTAGTTCAACCAGCTAGAGAATTCGTAGTTGATTCACCTATACTGGCTCATGGTTATAAACCTTCACAAACGGTTTATTAAGTCGGATAAAAAACCTAAAACGTGATATACCTGATTTGGAAGACAGAGCCTTAGAATTAGGCTTTCATCTTCAACCATCCTGGTCATCTGGACCCAACACTACTAAGAATCCCTTACGGGAAGCTTTAGGTGTTGATTGGTCCCAGAGAGACCGAAAGTTGACTATCTTCCAGACGTTACCAGTGGATGCAACTGCGGTCTGGACTCTTGTAGGCCACGTCGTTGCGGATGGCTTCCATTTTTAAAAGAAAACCAAGTGCGTCGAAGCCAACGGTCGAATCTTTCTGTGAATTGTGCAATCATTATGTGAGGCCGCCCAGAAGATCTGGTGGGACTCGATGATTACACGTCCGGGTCGGAGCGGAGTGAAGCTTGAGGGTTCTGGTAAGGTTATTTGCCATCGCAAATCCTTTCGCTCAGGTGCTTGTGCGCCCGCTTCATGATTGGCTGATGAGGACTTTGTCTAAGTTGGAGTTTTTTTCCAGACAAGACCCCTTAAGCGTCTTAATAAAGGAATAATAAATGGATTCTCTGACGACCTCAGCAACGGATT